TCTGACAAAAAATTCGGCACACTCCAAGATGCTCTATTTTTACATAAAAATGTATTCGCTCAAGAAGGACTCCAGAAGATATTAATCGTAAAAAAGAAGATTGTTTACAAGGAAACACTAATAGAAATTCATATTCATATATATATAAATTATATAAGAAACAAAATAGTCTTTTATTGTCTTTTGAAAATACGTAAATAGATTTATTCGGAATAATGAGACTATTCCAATTATAATATTCGTGGAGAAGGAACTGCAATAAATGTAAAGAGAGAGCATCCTGGATCCAGGATTGAAGCATTTGAACCAAGATTTCCATATGGGCGGGATAGGGTATTAGTATATCGGACAGATAATTTAAATGCAATAATTTATCCTCTAAAAAAGGAAATATTGAATGACTAGATTGTAAATTGTGAGATTTGGGTATTTCTTTTTCTTCAAGGGAAGATATTAACTGCAGCGAAAATGGAATTTCTACAATGACTGCAAAACCTTCAGATAGAATCTGAGAAAAAAAATGAAAATAAAAATAATTGTTATGCCCAACAAATATATTTTGGTAAATATCATTAACCGAATAAATCCAATAATTTTTTTGATACATTCGAATAATTAAACGTTTCACAAGTACTGAACTAAATTTATTGTCATAACCCAAGGAGTTTTGGGGTTCATAAAAAATCGAACTATTTAACCCATGATCATAAGCAAATACGTAAATATATTCTTGAAAGAGAAGTGGATATAGAAACTGTTGTTGCCGAGATCTATATTCTTCTAAATATCCTTGTAATTCTTCCATTTATATTTCCACGTGAAGCAGAGGTAGAAGGAACTTATTGAGTTATAAAATAACTGATACATAGTGCAATATGGTCAAAACAGAGTATTATGCATAATAAAGGATATTATGCATATATACAATAGTAATAAAAAAGAATACCCTGTAAAGGAAAGAGGGAGTCCAATCAACAGGTTTTTTTACTCCCTTTTTTCTATCAAAAAAGGTTTATCTTCGTTATAATTACAAGAGGATAATGACCCTTTATTTTTGCAACCTGATTGCTCTTTTGATTTTGGAATTAATTATCTTTATCAGTATACTGTTTCTTTTACACATTCGTCTCTAACCCATAATAATCAATATTTAGGATTCATAAAAAAAAAGATCTCCTAATGGGAGACCCCATCCTTTCCCGTACCTGGCACTAATCCATTTTTAACGTCTAACTAGATCGGGTAATCATTTAATTCAAATTAAGAACATAAGCTCGTTTCTTTTTGGTTTATCAGAATTGGAATTGGAGCCATGAAGCTCTATCCATTTATTCACTAGACCAAACTATAAATTTTAATTTGTTTTGTCCACTTCCCTACAAAAAAAAATTGTAAGAATGTGAGTAAGAAGAAGTTCTTCATTTTACTTTCATTTCAATTTGAAATTTTTTCAATTATAATAAAATACGAAATTTCGTATTTTATTATATTACGTATTACGACATGCTACTTTTTCCATTCATTACCTTTGAGGATCAGTCGTGGTCTTATAGACTCTACCAATAGTCTGGACGAATTTATTGCTTCATCCAAATGTGTAAAAGATCATAGTCGCACTTAAAAGCCGAGTACTCTACCGTTGAGTTAGCAACCCAACCCTTCAAAACAAAAGTTGGATATGTAGATACGATCGAAATAAAAAACCAATTGAATTAGACTGCACGATCCCATCAAAACATTGAAATCTTTCTTGTTGATTTATTGATCAATTATCAAATAAAAAAATGTATAGATCATAGTAAAAAGCACCAAATTCCTAATAGAAATGCCAAAATTCCGACGGACCAACTATTTATTTATACATTTTTTTTATTTAACCCAAGTTAAGGAAAAAAAAAAACATCTTCTATGACAGTAAACCCGACAATACAAAACAAACCCGTCATTTCACTGAAGTGAATTGAAAACCAAATCCCATAATACAATATAGGATAGGATCGGGATAAAGAGATTTCTTTATCTACGATCAATTATATTTGTTCAATATAACATTGTCAATATCAATATAAATATGAATAGAATGGTGATAAAACGAATAAAAAACTGAAGTAAATCAAATAAAAATTTGTGTTGGATTGGCACAAACAAAAAAAAAATATAAATAAATCAGAAATTTTTATAAAATAAGGAAGAGATAAAGACAGACAAGACAGGTTTATTCAATCAATAAAGGATAAACAAGATTAATTCCTTGTTTGTTGCTGGATTTCTATAACAAGGGGAAGTAAATTTGAATATGAATAGAGCAGGAAAAGAACAAATTATAGATAATAAATTGTAGGTAAATAATTACACTATATATATAGTTATTTATTCCTCCCCCCCTTTTTTCTTTATTTTGGTCTTTTTTCTTTTAATTCACTTTTCATTTTAACTAATTAACTTTAAACCGAACTCGAAATTTTTTCTTTAAATAAATCTGCTTTCCTAAAAATGTCATAAACAGTTCCTGTTGGTTGAGCACCTTTTTCAAGGAAATATAGAATAGCAGGAACGTTTGAATAAGTTTGATTATTTATCGGATCATAAAAACCCACTTTTCGAAGATCTCTCCCTTCTCTTCGGGATCGAACATCAATTGCAACGATTCGATAGATGGCTCATTGGGATAGATGCACATAAACAATCTCCCCCAGAAACGTATAAGAGGTTTTATCCTCATACGGCTCGAACTCGAGAAAAAAAATTGCATTCGTACTCATAACTCAAGTTGGGTAATTCTGACATAGTCCCAGGGGAATCCTTAGACATTTATTGAGCCGTCTCTAACCTCTTTTGTTTGTCTCATCTCGAGTCAATTATTCTGATCCCTTTCTTGAGACAATTGAAAATAGTGTTTCCTTGTTCCGGAATTCTTTATCTTTCCTTTGTAAAATCATTGGATTTAGACATTACTTCGGTGATCCTTACTCCTTTTCAAAAGGACAGCAACATACCTTTTGTTTTTTGTTATTTTCTTCTATATAAATATAAATGGAATACCCATAGAAATAGAATACGAAGAATTTAGATACACTTTTTTATCAAAAAAAAAGTTTTTTTTTTACTTGTTTTAAGTTTAAACCTTTCTATTTTTTTTATTGATATTGATAATATATTTACAAAGTTGGTCTAACTTATTGATTGATTAGCACTAACCCTAGATTCTTCCCCTTGATACTTGATAAATAAATCAATCTTTTATACTCGAGCTCCATCACGTACTATCAATCTAATTTGTCTTAGATTCCTAACGGAACAGAACAAATTATGTCGAGACAAGAGCATCTTCATTTTTATGGAAAATGGTGGATGTAAAAATCCACAGCTGATTATGTCCTTCAAGTCGCACGTTGCTTTCTACCACATCGTTTCAAACGAAGTTTTACCATAACATTCCTATAATATGAAAATAAAATTCAATTGAATTTCAAACCATGATGAAATATGTGAAATATATTTCATATTAAATATATTTCATTTAATATGATGTGTAATCATGAATAATCATTGGCTCAACAAGCAGTATATAATAGTCCATACTTTTCTACCTATAGATAGAAAAGTATTATATATATATTTTGCGGATCTGGGATAAGGATAAAGTTCAGTAAGGATCCAATTTATTTACCTCGATATTCTATCATATGAATAAAACAAAACATATTTATAAAAAAAAAACGTTTGCTAAAGACTCATTTACATCTCCAACAGATTATTCTGGATGGTCAATCATGAAGGATACATATTTATATAATATAACAAAAAAACCATAAAACTCAAATTTATTAATTTTTAATTTAATATGTTTAGTTTATAAAACTGGAGCAAAATCCATTATTAATCAAATAAACTCGTCCAATGACCCCCCAAAAAAAGGTCGTAAATTTCTAGAAACTATTGATTTATCATACTTTTTCAAGTACCAACCAAGAGTTCATAAAAAAATATTGAATATTATTAAATATTAAATAAAAATATTATTAAACATATTACAATTATTTATATTTACAATTATATAAATAATATATATATATTATTATGAGTATAAGACTTTAATTATGAGTATAGGACTTTACCTTGTTTATTTTATTGACATGATCATATGGATTTTTTATGGTTATATGGTATATGGATTTTTTTTGTATTTTGTTTTAGTTCGACAATTTTTCCATCAATTTCATAAAAAAGTTCAAGTACAAGTATATTTCATATACTAATTTCCTCCAATCCTTACCTTACATTACATGGATTTACAAACATATATTTCCAATAATTTTTATTTGAGGAATCTAAGCTAAGATATAAGATAGAAAGAAATGGAATTCCGACAATTCTCCTATTTCGTTACCATACCACAGCTTTAGAGGTTTTCTAAGACTGATGATGAAACTGATGAAATTAGTAACAAAAACTCACTACTCTTTACTATCATCTCCACATAGAAAAATGTGGATACCCTTTTTTTTTTTACTTTAGGCTTTGTGTGGAAGGGAAGAGGGATGCCTTTGTTTCACGCTGAAATTCAGAATGCATCATGTGATAATTCACATTTGATGAATATAACATAGTACGAGCATATTCTGAATGTGAATGATAAACCAAAAAATAATTCTCATTTTAAATGAAAAAAAAATACATTCTAAGAATTCAGAACAACTTTTTGTTCTCTTAAAGATTTTTTGTTTTATGTGGGATTTTTATGTGGGATACAGTATGATCCTATCTTATGTTTCTGATAGATGGGATCTGGGACGGAAGGATTCGAACCTCCGAGTAACGGGACCAAAACCCGCTGCCTTACCGCTTGGCCACGCCCCATTTGAATCTTTTGGCACTAGTAAAGACTAGTAGTCTTATTAGTTATTGGTCAATCCTCCCCCCCCCAAAAAAAAAAAAATACCAAAAATTACATAATACGTAATATATAAAAAATACATATGAAATACATATATAGCATATTTTTGTTGCTAGGATTTAAGACATATAAATTATATATAAAATGTCAAAAATTCATTGATCATTACATAGAATTCAATTAAGATAATGTATGAAAGTAGAATTCCTTGTATTCTCATTTGAGAATGGTTAGGAAAAATTTTAGACTTGATTTTGGAGAGTTAAAAAAAAGAAAGATTTTTTGACTTGTGTTTTTCATTTTTCCCTTATCTTATAAAAATAATTCAATCAAAATAAAATTATCTAATACACAAGAACGAAATGTTTGTTATGCTTAATATCTTTAGCTTAATCTGTATCTGTCTTAATTCTGTCCTTTATTCGAACAGTTTTTTCTTTGCCAAATTGCCCGAAGCTTATGCAGTTTTCAATCCAATCGTAGATGTTATGCCTGTTATACCTCTTTTCTTTTTTCTATTAGCCTTTGTTTGGCAAGCTGCTGTAAGTTTTCGATGAAATTTTTAATACTTTGCCAAATAGACTCATTTTGGCAAATCGATTCATGATTTATTCGATAATCAAATTCGAAAAATGAATAAGATCGACTAAGTATTACATTATTTATTATTATAAACCCTCGATTCAAAAATTTCAATTATTGTATTTATTGTATATATTAAGTATATATTAATTTAATATTAAATAACCGCAAAGATGAATTTGGATCAGCTTATTTACTCGTTCTGACCTTTCAGTGAGCAAAGAATTTACTAGGTCTAGGTCCCGTACAATATCTAATTGTCGATATGACAAGAAGTTTTTTGTAAGTTTTAAGTAAGGAAGAAAAACCTTATTACATACAATACAAAGAAATTCGTAAAAATAAATGACTTTCTTTTCAAAAATTGAATTTTTTGCGGGGGGTCGTGTAATGTAAAATTAAACAAACAAATTAAACAAAATAGTACATGTGTTGAAAAGAAAAAATAGGTAATCTATTCCCTTTTTCGAAAATAATCTTATTTTGGAGGTTGTGTAATGCTTACTCTTAAACTCTTTGTTTACACAGTAGTGATATTCTTTGTTTCTCTCTTCATCTTCGGATTCTTATCTAATGATCCAGGACGTAATCCTGGACGTGAGGAATAATTTTTTTTTTCTAAACTTTTCTTATTATTTTATCTATTCTATAAATTTACCTATGATAAAATCAAAGAATTTCAATTCCTTTTCTTTTTAAAGTTCGAAATTGAAAGTATCTAGCGGGTCGAGTAATCAGAGCGAGCGGAGAAAGAGGGATTCGAACCCTCGGTACGAATAATTCGTACAACGGATTAGCAATCCGACGCTTTAGTCCACTCAGCCATCTCTCCAAATGGAAAAGAAAATCGAAATAATTTTAAGAAATTACGGAGAATTCCATATTTTATTTTAATATTTCATATTTTAATATTTCATATATTATGAATTAATAATTATTACATATTACATAATATATATATGCATATATATTAATAATTAATTTATTTAATTAATTTAGTATATAATTAATAAATTAATCAAAACAAAAAAAAAATAAGTTAAAATGAAAATAAATATATTAACATTAACATAATTATTTTTCTAGTATTCAATATTGCTATCTAGTATTCAATATTGCTATATTATATAATATATATTGCATGTTAATATAGTATATTAATTATAGTAGTAATATACTAAACATAGTAATAATATTTTGAAATTCAATTAAATGCAATTATTAAATTGAATATTAGGAATTTCCTATTTTTCATTAATATAAAATAAGTAAGTTCAGAGTAAATAAAGAACGAATTTGATCAGGAATTTCATTTAGATAATGATTCGAAATAAGTATCTACAATACAATAGAAAGAATACCTTACTTCTTTGATTTTGTACGAAAGATTTATTCCCCCGGCCTGGGCCTGGTCTTAGTTAAGTACTGGCCAGGCCAGTACCTCTTTTTGTCTAGCTTCAATGACCCCTTCAATCCGAAAATACTAGCAATCCAACAAAACAAAGATCAAAGATATATATAGTCTTATTGAATATGTTATTTACAAAATTAGAAAATATTAAATGTGCCCTTTATCCTTTTAAGTCCCTGGCTAGCAGGACTAAATATGCGTCAACACCATAATTTGGATCCTATCTTGATTGCGTCTCACTCCTTTGTTCGACAAATAGTCCATTTATATACAATAATGTATATGTAGCGGGTATAGTTTAGTGGTAAAAGTGTGATTCGTTCTATTAAAAACTTAAATAGTTAAGGGAAAGGGTATCTAATTTTCATACTCCGATCAAAAACTTTATTTCTTAAAAAGGTTTAATCCTTTACCTCTCAATAGCATATTTGAGGAAGAACATACATTCTCACGATTTGTATCCAAAGTCCTATTAGAAATCCATTTTTTTTTTAATAAAAAAAAAATGGATTATGTATATGGAGTCGTGAAACATAATTTTTTTGAACTGGATCAAGTCTTCCAATTGAATAAGTATGACTAAGGATCCATGGATGAAGATACTAAAGTT